CAAGCGTGTCCAGGAATTCGGGGGCCTCGTTTATGCAGAAACTCTGTATTGGAGCAGATAAAATTATATAATGGCACTTTTATGTCTTACGTTTTGTTGAGAGTTCCGGTGGTAGGGTAACATACATGACCTATTTCCTCATATGCAAAAATAGCGATTTATATAATTGTAATTAGTCTTAATTTAAGGTAAGGGTAAAGTTAAGTAGTTGACTCTAGACCGACTAGACTGAAATCAATGGTATGAGTTTTATAATTGTGTTAATTATAAAACTCTTTTTAAGTTGAATAATAGTTTATTTTCTAGTAGTCCTATGAAAGGAATTACTACTATAAAATATAAGAAATAAACGGCGGTAGATATTTGCCCTATGAGTATATAAGGGTCTTCTACAGGTTGTGCTCCTATTCAAGTTAAAAGTAAGAAGTTAGCCATGAAAATTCAGTAAGATGCTTTAGCCAGTGGTCTAAATATAAGTGATCTTAATCTATTAGTATACAAAAAGGGAAGTAAATAAAGTATTAATAAACTTGCACCCATAGCTATTACTCCTCCTAATTTATTGGGGATGGATCTTAATATTGCATATGCAAATAAAAAGTATCATTCTGGTTGTATATGAACAGGAGTAACTAGAGGGTTTGCTTGTATATAGTTTTCTGTATCTCCTAATAAATTAGGGAGAAAAAATACTAGTGTTATTAGTATAATAATTAATAAGGTTATTCCGTATACATCTTTGAATGAAAAATAGGAATGAAAGGGGACTTTATCAATGCTTGATTTTACTCCAACGGGGTTAGAAGACCCTTGAGTATGAAGAAGGATTATGTGGACAGCTCCTAATGCAGCTAGTACAAAAGGTAACAAATAGTGCAGGCTAAAAAATCTATTTAATGTGGCGTTAGATACGCTGAAACCACCCCATAGTCACTGTACAATATCATTTCCTATATATGGAACTGCGGATACTAAGTTTGTTATAACTGTGGCCCCTCAGAATGACATTTGTCCTCAAGGTAATACATATCCTATAAAAGCTGTAGCCATCATAAGTATATAGATCGTAACCCCGGAAAATCATAATTCTTTTTTTAAAAATCCACCGTAATAAAGGCTTCTTGCTATGTGTATATAAACACACAAAAAGAATAAGGAAGCTCCATTTGCATGGGCATATTTAAGCACGAACCCGTAATTAACATCTCTCATGATATGGCATACAGAGGAAAATGCTAGGGAAGTGTCAGCACAATAGTGCATAGATAGAAAAACGCCAGTAGCTATTTGTAACCCTAAAGTTAACCCTAATAGGGAACCGAAGTTTCATAAATAGCTAATATTGGAAGGAGAAGGAAGGTCTACAACTACTTCATTAACGATTGCAGCAAGGGGGTTATATTTTCTTAATCTCATTTATTTAGAGTATGTAGGGCAGGGAGAAAGAAGTCATTATTGTTATAGGAGTTAACCCTAAAATAATAGTTAATATCGATAATAGAAGAGGGCTAAATAGCTCTCTTCTATTTAAATCCCTAGATAAAACAGTGTGTTGTGAAGGAAGACCAAAAGCTATTTTATTAAAAAAAGTAAGACTATAAGCAGCGGATAGGACCATTCCTACTAGAGGAGGTATTATCATTAATTGGCTATATTGGAGAGCAGAAAATATTGATATAAATTCTCCTATAAAGTTCAAGCTAATTGGGAAAGCTATGTTTGCTAATATTAACACAAAAAAAATTGTAGAAAATAGGGGCATAGCGTAAGTGATTCCCTTATAGTACCCTATTAGCTTTGTATGGAATCTGTCGTAAAGATTTGTTACAACAATAAATAGCCCTGAGCTTACTAGCCCGTGAGCTAACATTAAGATCATCGCAGCTATTATACCTTCGATTGTTTTCGAAAAGATTCCTAAAGTCACAATTCCCATATGTGCTACAGAAGAATAGGCCACTAACCTTTTAGCATCCGTTTGTCTACAAGTTGATAAGCTTGCATAAATGATAGCTATAGCACTCAAAAGCATTATAATGGGCGATAGGTATTCTGAAGCTTCAGGAAATAAATTCCACGAAAATCTAATGAACCCGTATCCCCCTAATTTAAGTAAAACTCCCGCTAAAATTACAGACCCCGCTACAGGAGCCTCTACATGAGCTTGGGGAAGCCATATATGTAAAGGAACCATTGGTATTTTTACTGCTAAACTGATAAAAAACCCTAGGAAACACCATAGTTGAATGTTTTGTGGTAATGTAATATTTAATAGGGATTGATAGTCCAATGTTCCTGTGTGGTTGTAAATAGCAAATATAGAAAGAAGCATAAATAAAGATCCGGCCAGTGTGTAGAAAAAAAAGTAATAAGCTGCTTTTTCTTTTTCTTTTCTTGATCCCCAGACACCTATGACCACAAACATTGGAATAAGTATAATTTCAAATAGTATATAAAATAATAAAATGTTAAGGGAGGTAAATACTCCAATTAATATTAAATGTATTAGTAAGAGACACAATATGAATTCTTTTACTAAATATTTTATAGAATTTCAACTTATCAGTATACAAATAGGGGTAAGTATAGCGGTTAAAAGTAGAAAAGGAATAGATATTTCATCTAGACCAAAGTGTAGCGGTCCTCATTTCAATAATGTGGAACTTTTATCAATTCACAGGTCAGAGTTATTAAGCTGAAATGTTGGGTTGGGAAAATGGGTTATTCATATTAAAATTGTTAACCAGAGAGCCCCAAAAGATGATAATAATCCCACTCTTTTTATAGTCTTAATTTTATGGTTTGGAATCATTCATATGATTAAAGAGGAAATTACTAGAATGGATATTAATTGTATAAGCATTAAATTACTGGAAGTCCAAAAAAAGATCATAAAATAGATGTGGTAATTATTACTGTAGCTAAGCTAATAGGTAGATAAGATTTTCATAGCAACATCATGAGCTGATCATATCTGATTCTAGGGTAAGAAGCTCTAACCCATATAAATAGAAGAACAATTAATGTTGTCTTAACAGCTAATATTATTACAGAGTCAACTATAGGTCCTTGTGAACCGCCCAGGAATAATACTGAAAACAATGCTGACATAAATATAATATTAGCATACTCAGCGAGAAATAGGAGGGCAAATGACATAGATGAATACTCGACATTATACCCTGATACTAGCTCAGATTCTCCTTCTGTTAAATCAAAAGGTGCTCTGTTTGTTTCTGCTAGTATTGATACAAAAAACATTATTCCTGCAGGAAGAAGTGGTACTAAAAAAATTATTGTGTTTGCTTGTAGTTCTACAATTTTAGCAAGGCTAAGTGATCCAACTATTAATAAAATTGAGATTAGTATTAGTCCCATAGAAACTTCATAGCTAATCATCTGGGCGGCTGCTCTTAACGAGCCTAGAAAAGCATATTTTGATGTACTAGCCCATCCTGACATTAAAACAGCATAAACACTAATTGAAGATAAAACTAAGATATATAATAAGCCTAAATCTAAAGTTAATAGTGCTTCTTTAGTACTATAGGGTAGTATTGCCCATATCATAAGAGCTAGGGTTAGAAATAAAACAGGCGAGAAAAAATAGAGTATTAAATTAGAGTGGTTAGGAACAGTCATTTCTTTCATAAACAGTTTTGCCCCATCTGCTAAAGGTTGTAGTAATCCATATATTCCTACTACATTTGGTCCTTTTCTAAGTTGGATATACCCTAATATTTTTCTTTCGGCCAAAGTAAGATAAGCAACAGAAATTAATACCGGAACAATTATTGATAGGAACTTGATTAAATTAATTATTAAATTTTCCATTATCCTTTAAGTGTGTTAAGAAGTTTAATAGATATTTTTCCTCTAATTCTAAAATACGTTACTATAATTGCTAAGCCGATTGCAGATTCTGCTGCCGCAACTGTTAGTACGATTATTGTAAATATTTGTCCAAATAATATATCAAAAAAGGAGGAAGCTATTATAAACAAAAAAGAGGCTGCTAGTAGCATTAATTCTACTGACATTAATAAAAGTATTAAATTAGTTCTGTTAAGTGAAACTCCTAAAACCCCTAATATAAATAGTATTAATGATGTAATAATAAACGATTTTATTCTCATTCTAATCCACCTTTAATTCATTCATAGACTAATCCTCAAGTTAATATAAATAGGAATAAGATAACAACCCATAAACCTCAAAGTGATGGGATATGGGATGAAATTGACCATGGAAATAAAAGAGATATTTCCAAATCAAAAACTAGAAATAAAATTCCTATGATAAAAAATCTAATACTAATAGGATTTCCGGGATTGTCAAAAGGGGTAAAACCGCACTCATAAACAGAAACTTTTTCTCTATCGGGAGAGGAGGTCCCTAATAGATAAGAATCCGCACAAATAATACTTGAAAGTAGTAAACTTACTGATATAACTATTATAATATTATAGCTAACTAAATTTGTCACGATTTATTTGGGTAAAAAGATCTTGCTTTTTAGAAGTTTGGTTATAAGATAAAGCTAAAACTATAGTTCCCACCATAGCGACTAAAAGTATCAAGCTTGAAATTATTAGATATGACCCAAAAAAGGTATAAAACTTCTGAGCAATAGCTTGAACAGGGAGTATTAGGGTTGGGGTAATAAACTCTATGCTACTATTACTGTCAATTGAAAAACTGTTAGTTACCATAATTTGAGAAGTTAATGATAGTACAATAAGTAAACTTAAAGGAAGAATGTGTACGTTTGTTATTTCAGATTCAAAAGATGTTAAATTTAACATCATTATTATAAATATGAATAATATGGCTATCGCACCTACATAAACTATCAGTAAAATCATGCCAACAAAGTTTACATTTAGTAGCATAAATAAAGCCCCTACATTTATAAAGCTCATTACGAGTCAAATTATTGAATAAACAGGGTGAATGGAAGATATAACCATAACTCCCGAGATAATTGCTCTTATTGATAAATGGAGTTGTATAAGCATAACAAATTTATTAGTATAATCTAAAAATCTTCAAGGAGAAGTTCCCTTCCCCTCACTATGTTACGACTTGCTTTAGTTTTCGATATTTAATTAATTACATTGATAATATTAATAATTACTAAAGGTGACGGGCGATTTGTGCTAACGTTTGAACCAATTCATCATAATTCTCTTTTTATGATTACTATTAAATTCAACTTCTTAGAGATTTTTTAGTCTCTATTCSCAATTTGTATTGTTTTGATTAAATTAATGTATTGCATAGACTCCCTGATATGAGGACCATAATACCTGACTTAGTTTTTTATAAAGTTAAGTTTGTTAATATTATATACAAACTGAAGACGGCCATGCAGTACCTGAGTTTCTATTCAGGGTAAGGTAATTCGCGGATTATCGATTTAAGTTACACAATCCTCTAATAGGAAAACGAACAGCCAGATTTTTTGAATTTCAATCAGTTGATTATAATACTCAGGCGGATGAGCCTTTTAAAAAGGCTTTCTTTATTTAAGCAATAGGCTACTAGGGTATCTAATCCTATTTACTTTCTATTGTTTCATGTTTTGAATTATAATTAAAAGCTAATTTATTAATAAAATTCTATTTTATATTAGTATATTTTATCTTTACATAAAATTTCTACTTTTAATTTTTATTTGAATGTTGACATTCTTTAAGCCTTTTTTATTAAAAAAACTTGAATCTCAGGTGTAACCGCGTCTGCTGGCACCTGATGAGACAATTCTACTGTTATTTTCTGTATCTAACTTTAGTTAATTGTACAATATTCTATACTGCTGCATTTGTTTTTCTTTGTTTCAGTCAAAATGTGGGTATTCCTAGTTGTCTTCGGATGCTTATAGTATTATAATAAGTTTACCTGGTAACATTTTGTGTTAAATCACATACTTACTCACCTGTGCGCATTTTACTAGCATGTATTAAAAAATAACGTGCGTGTTTTAACCCCCAAAATCAAAGGGTTTAGTTTATTAGAATGAATATAGAAGCAAATAAAATCATGATAATTGCATAATTGAATAAATAACCTGATTGTAATTTTGACAAATTTTGTGTTAACAAAACTACTCTCTTGGATAGGCCAAATGGACCTATGGTTTCAACTATTCCTAAATCAAATAATTTAAGAGAAGTTTTATAGCCAAATTTTCATATGGGACCTACTAAAAAAGTTGATATAATTTTATCAAATCCTCAAGCTGTTACTAAAAAATCATAGGGTTTTATAATATTAAAAGAAAAGAATAAGTTTCACAGGTTCTTAGTAATTAAAAATATAAAAAGTCCAGCTAATACCCCTAAACCAGATAATAAGAGCGGTGTCAATTTTACCAATACTGACAGGTTGGGGTGAATTACAGAACCAAGTATAGGATCTTTAAAAAAATACCCGAAAAATATACTACCCATAGATAACACAAAAAGAGGAAATAAAAGATTAAACTTGCCCTCATGTGCAACAGTTCACCAATTTTTTGGTGAGTTTTGATATAACATAAATGTTCTATTAATTAACTTAAAAGAATAGAAAGCTGTTAATAAAGTCGCTATTAAACCTAGTCAACACACAATTATTAGATAATATTGTTTAGTCGATAGTTCTAGCAGTAAATCTTTAGAATAATAGCCTGTCATAAAAGGAGTGCCGGCAAGAGCCAGGGAACCTATTAATATAAACACAGACGATAAGGGTAAAGACAAAACTGTAGATCCCATTTTTCTTATATCTTGTTCATCAACCATTGCATGTATAACTGATCCTGCCCCCAAAAAAAGTAGAGCTTTAAAAAAGGCATGGTTAATAAGGTGAAATAATCCTACTGAATAGTATGATATACCGCAAGCTAAAACCATAAAGCCTAATTGACTACATGTTGAGTAAGCAATAATCTTTTTTATATCATTTTGGGCTAAACCGATAGTAGCGGCAAAAAGAGCTGTAATGGCCCCAATTAACCCTGTAACAATTAAAGCAATACTAGATGCTTCAAATAAAGAAGAAGATCTTATAATTAAGTATACTCCTGCAGTTACCATTGTAGCTGCATGAATTAGAGCAGAAACAGGAGTAGGGCCTTCCATTGCATCAGGTAACCAAGTGTGGAGCCCAAACTGAGCAGATTTTCCTACGGCACCTATTAACAAGAAAATGGGAATTAACGTACTAGCAAAATTTTGATTGGAAGGAAATATAGAATGAAAGTTTACAGTACCATAATTGTACCAAATTAACATAACCCCAGCTATTAAAGCCGCGTCTCCTACCCTGTTTACTAACATAGCTTTGATAGCAGCTTTGTTGGCCTGAAGTCTTCCAAATCAGTAGTTTATGAGCAAATAAGAGCATAAGCCTACCCCTTCTCATCCAATAAATAGTTGAACATAGTTTTGACTAGATACTAGAACTAACATGAAAAAGGTAAACAAAGATAAATATCCCATAAATCGACATGAGTGGGGGTCTCCTTCCATATAGCTGGTTGAATAAAGGTGAACAAGAAAGGAAACCATATTAACTATTAGGATCATCCCTCCCGAAATAGAATCTACATGAAAATTTATAGATGCATCAAATAAGTTCAAAGGGATTCAATTAAATAGATTTATATGAATAGATGATTTGAGTATTACTGTTTCGTAATAACTAAAACAAGACAATAAATTTGCAATTCCTAAACATAATAGAGAAAAATGGTTTGATCCTCTTACCCCAAAGTTTCTTCCTAATAATAATATAACTAAAGAGCTAATGAGAGGTAATAATATAATTAATATATACATTTAATATATAGATAATACACCTAAATGAACTAATTCTGTCAATATATGAGGACACAATACTATGGAGATAGTTAAAAATAGTATGGAACCTAATATAACGGATTCATTATGCTTTAATTTCTTATGTCCTAGTAAAGCTTCTTTTCACATATGAAAAGATTTATCTTGTTGAAAATAACCTATCTTCACTAATCTTACATAATAAACCCCGGCTATTACTGCACACAATATTGAAATTACACTTGTAAATATAAAATTGTAGGAAATAGCATTAGATAGAACTACCCATTTTATAAAAAACCCTGCAAAAGGAGGTATTCCTGCTAGAGAAAAAACAAAAACTAGTAAAGTTATAAGGATAGCGGAATTAATTCCTAAGAAACCAGAAAATTCCGATATATTACTTTTTTCTGATAAGAAATTATTAATTATAAATAAAAAAGAGAGAAAAGTAAAAGTATAAATTAATAAATACATAATACTTGACTCTATACCTACAAAAGAGCTTGTAGAGACTCCTAATAGTATAAACCCCATATTTATTATACCACTATAAGCTAATAGTTTTTTAATATTAGTTTGGTTTAAAGCGCCTACACACCCTATGATTAGCGAAAGTATGGTACTAAGTAGGATTAATTTAGTGTTAGGAATAAGAGCTATTAGAATAGCTAGTACACTAATTTTGGGTAATGTTCCTAAAACCATCAAGGAGTTATTATCACACCCTTGGTAAACATCTGGGGTTCATATGTGTAAAGGGGCAGCTGCTAACTTAAATAATAAAGCTACAGTTACCAGTACTTTTCCTATAGAAATGGAATCAGCAGAGAAATCACTTATAGCGCACGTACCGTATGAGCAGAAGAATATAGCTGAACCTATTAAAAAGAGGCCTGAAGAAATAGAACTTAACACAAAATATTTTAATGCAGCCTCTACTTTATCTATAGAACTTTTTTTTCTAGCTATTAATATAAAAAGAGATAAGCTTTGAAGTTCAATGCTTATGTACAATGCCAATAAATTATTTGACGACACTACTAATAAGGAGGCTAGAATAACAGATAAAATTAATACCCCTACAGAATTAATAGATTTAATATTTAAAGAGTTGTAAATAAAAAATCCCGTAACTATTAAAACTGTTTTTAGTAACATCTCCCAACTACTGTATTCATAGTTATAAGAATAATTAAATATTATCATTAATGCTACTCCTATAAGAGTGAAATTTAAAATAGTAGGGGATAAATAAATAAGTAAAGAAATTAATAATAAAGTTCCTATTAAGAATTCAAGGTGAAAATAATTCATTTGTATTGTAAAGGAAGGAATTGAACCTTCTTCCCCAGATTATGAGTCTGGTAACTTTCCTTTAGTCTACTTTACTAAGGTTAAGAACCTCACCAATAAACACACACATATAAAAACAACCAGACAACATCAACAAAATGCCAATACCAACTAGCGGCTTCGAAACCAAAATGGTGGTGTCTTGTAAACTGGTGGAATGTCAATCTTAATAAACAAATTAATAAAAAAGTGGTTCCAACCAAAACATGAAACCCATGAAATCCTGTTGCCATAAAAAAAGTAGACCCATACACTGAATCAGAAATAGCAAAAGGAGCTTCATAATATTCCATTGCTTGCAGTCCTGTAAATATTACACCTAAAACTACAGTTACTATAAGTCCAGTAATTGCTTGTTTTCTTGATCCGTTTACAATTGCGTGGTGAGCTCAGGTAACGGTAGCTCCTGAGCTAAGTAAAATAGCAGTATTAAGCAAAGGTACAGAAAATGGGTTTAATATTTGCACTCCTACAGGGGGTCAAATAGCACCTAATTCTATTGCAGGGGCTAAACTACTATGAAAAAAAGCCCAGAAGAAAGAGACAAAAAAACAAATTTCTGATACTATAAAAAGTATCATACCAACTTTCAAGCCTCTTTTTACTAATTCTGTATGATGACCTTGAAAAGTTGCTTCTCTTACAATATCCCTACACCAAACTATAAAAGTGATAGCAAACATTAATAACCCTATTAACATGAGTCAAATAAAACTATAGTGAAAATATATTACACCTCCAAAGGTTAAAAGGAAAGCTCCGCAAGCAGTTACATAAGGCCAGGGGCTAGGATCAACTAAATGATAGGGATGAAAAACATGAGACATTAGTGTGCTTTAAGGGTATCTTCTAAATAAATGGAGGTTAACAAACAGAATACATAAGCTTGAATAACAGCTACAGCAATTTCTAAAATAGTTATAAAAACCATAATTGCTATAGGAAAAAGGCTTAATAGAAAATAATCATTCATTATCATTTGAAACCCGAAGCTTGCCAATATCGCAAATAGCAAATGACCAGCGGATAAATTTGCTGCTAATCTAACACCCAGTGAAACAGCCCTCGACAAATAACTTGCTGTTTCTATTATTACAAGTAAAGGAGCTAAAGCTATAGGTGCTCCTTGAGGCATTAAAAGGCTGAAAAAATCTGCCTTAAAGTTTTTTATACCAAGAATTGTAACTACAGTTAAAATAGAAAAAGAAATACCGAAAGTTACCACTATATGGGTTCCAACAGTAAAGACATAAGGAAATAACCCTAAGACATTTAATCATACAAAAAGAGAAAACAAACCTACTATAAAAGGGAAATATTTCATTCCCTTAGAGCCTAAGCTATCTTTTAATAGGCCAGACCAATGTACATATACTAGTTCCATTATTACCTGTCATCTTGTAGGAATCAATCATTTCCCATTAAAAAACAAGTAAATAAATAATAAGGAAAATAGCGACATCATAGATGAGCTTGTTAAAAAGCCCATAAACACATTAATAATAATGAATTGATCGAAATAAGAAGCTATCATTATGAAGACAAAAGTTTTTTAAAAACTATAAATTCATGTTCTCTTTTATAGTTAAAACTAACAAACTCTACCGATCTTGAATCTAATCCGTATTTGATATTAGGTAATAATGTTGCACACATTATTACAACACAGAAAGACAAAACACCTATAGTTCACATATATTGATTTAAATAAGTTATAAAATCTAATTGAGGCATATTAACAGAGAGTATTGGACTTGAACCAATATTGATAGCTTTGAAGGCAATTAGTTTTCATTAACTTAACTCTCCCGAAGTTTTATTCTTCAGAAATCTTGGTCTCTATTCAATTTACAAACTTGTCAAGCGATACTCCTCTTACTACAATAGGCATAAAACTGTGATTAGTCCCACAAATTTCAGAACATTGACCATAAAACAACCCAGATCTTTTTAAAAACATATTAGTTTGATTTAATCTACCGGGTATAGCATCAGCTTTGATCCCTAAAGCTGGAATTGCAAAAGAATGAATAACATCAGCACCTGTTATTAAAACCCTCACATGAGTCTCAATAGGAATAACTAAACAATTATCAACCTCTAATAACCTATTATCACCGTCAATTAAATCCGGAGTAGGAACCATATATGAGTCAAATTCTAAATTTTCACTATCATAATCAGAATATTCGTAGCTTCAGTATCACTGATGTCCAACAACTTTAATAGTAATAGCAGGTTCCATAATTTCATCCATTAAATAAAGTAACCTAAGAGAAGGGAATGCGATGAAAACTAATATAACTGCAGGTATTAGTGTTCATACTATTTCTATAATAGTTCCTTCTACTAAAAACTTATACTTGTACTTATTATAGACAGATCTAATCATTAACCATAAAATTAAAATGGAAATAGAAGGACCTATAAACACAACTTGATCATGAAGAAATGTAATTTCTTCCATTACAGGACTTGCGCTATCCTGAAAAGACACCTGCCAATCCTCGGCAACATCTTTGTTTAATATAATAAAATGTACTAACTGTAAAAAGACTGTCATTTCTATTATATCTGATTATTTACAATAAACATAGCTATCTGAAATACTACTATTCAGATATAATAGATAGACATGAACGCCTATTTATCAAGATGACTATTTTCAACAAACCATAAAGATATAGGAACTTTATACCTTATATTTGGAGCATTCTCCGCAATGATAGGAACAGCATTTAGTATGATTATAAGACTAGAACTATCTGGACCTGGATCAATGTTAGGGGATGACCAAATCTACAACGTAGTCGTGACTGCCCACGCTTTAATTATGATATTCTTCTTTGTTATGCCTGTGTTAATAGGCGGATTCGGAAATTGATTTGTTCCTTTATATATAGGAAGCCCAGATATGGCTTTTCCTAGATTAAACAATATTAGCTTTTGACTTCTACCCCCTGCCTTACTATTATTATTAGGATCCTCCCTAATTGAACAAGGAGCTGGAACAGGTTGAACAATATATCCCCCCCTATCAGCTATACAAGCTCACTCAGGAGGATCTGTTGATATGGCTATTTTTAGTTTACACTTAGCTGGTGCTTCATCTATAATGGGAGCTATAAATTTTATTACAACCATTATTAATATGAGAGCCCCTGGAATGACAATGGACAGAGTACCTTTATTTGTATGGTCTGTTTTCATAACCGCAATATTATTATTGTTATCTTTACCTGTATTGGCTGGAGCCATTACAATGTTATTAACCGATAGGAATTTTAATACATCATTTTTTGACCCTGCTGGGGGAGGAGATCCCATTTTATTTCAACATTTATTTTGGTTCTTTGGTCACCCAGAAGTTTATATACTTATACTTCCAGGATTTGGTATAATTTCTCAAATTATACCGACTTTCTCTTCCAAAAAGCAAATATTTGGTTATTTAGGGATGGTTTATGCTATGATAGCAATAGGTATCCTAGGATTCATAGTCTGAGCTCACCATATGTTTACTGTAGGAATGGATGTGGATACCAGAGCATATTTCACTGCTGCTACAATGATAATAGCAGTTCCAACAGGAATAAAAATATTTAGTTGGTTAGCTACACTTTATGGAGGTACAGTAAGATATGAAACACCCATGTTATGAGCAATGGGCTTCGTATTTTTATTTACACTCGGAGGTATAACAGGAGTGGTATTAGCTAATTGCTCTCTTGATATAGCACTTCATGATACCTACTATGTAGTAGCTCATTTCCACTATGTATTGTCGCTTGGAGCTGTATTTGCCATATTCGCCGGATTTTACTATTGATTTGGAAAAATTACAGGTTATTCTTACAATGAAGTATACGGAAAAATACATTTTTGATTAATGTTTATAGGTGTAAATTTAACCTTTTTCCCTCAACACTTCTTAGGTTTAGCTGGAATGCCTAGAAGATATTCCGATTTTCCAGATACTTTCACAGGATGAAATACTGTGAGTTCTCTAGGTTCAGCAATTTCTATTGTAGCTATCATATGGTTCTTATTTATTATTTTCGATGCATATAATAGGGAAATAAAATTCACAGGATGGACTAATACAGGAGGCTACCTACCTTCTCTGGAGTGGATACAAAACTCACCTCCTGCACACCACACTTATAATGAATTGCCTTTTGTTTTCATACCAAAAAAGGTTAAGTAATACAATAATTATATACTGTATTATTAGTAAAATATTCTAGATTTAATATACTGGACACTTGCTTTGAAAAATTAAACAAAAAAATTAAATTTAATTTTCCCTCTAAAAAGCTTTACTGCAAATAAAGGAAACATCCTTTTTCAAATCAACCGAAACCTTTGAGTAGTGGCGAACGAAATTAGGTATACAAAAGTAACAAAAGAAAATAGGTAAAACTATATCTAAGTATTAAATATTAAAATCTATATAAATAGTACTGTGAAGGAAAGAATGTGAATACTAGTAATATCCGACTATTAAATAGGATACCTTTTGTATAATGAACCTGCAAGAAAATTTTTGGCAAATTTTAATTCACTTAAATGATGTGAAAGTCAAATTATCCCGAAACTAAGTGATTTACTCCTGAACAGTTTTAAGAACGAACTATTAGCTGTTGCAAAAGCTTTGGATGATTTGGGAGTGGTAGTGAAATACTAATCGAACTTAGAAATAGCTGGTTTTCTATTAAAGTTCTATAAGGAACAAATACAAAAAAATTTAAATTTACTTACTAACATAACAAATTTAAATATTATGTATTATTTAGGTTATTGGTGATAAGATTAATAACCAAAAGGGAAACAACCCTATTTAGAAGCTTAAGTCATCAATATATTAAGTGTACAATAAAGTTAAGTAAAAGCATAAGGTAAATTGGCTTGGAAACAGCCACTTTATAATTAATACGTAACAGTAAACCTTCTAAACCTCTACTTTCACAATATAGGTGGCTAAATAACCCTGAAGCTCTAAATTGATAATAGAACGTTCTGTAATAACAAAATGGTAATATTACAGAAGCGACAATGCAGGTATGAATAATAAATAACTTCAAGGTTTTAGAAATTAAACAACTTTTAAATCAAAGATCAATATTGTAAGAATTGACACAACAGGAAATTTTACAATAACAACTATTGTACCAACTAACAACAGAGAAGTAACACAAGGGCAAATTCTTATTAAGGAACTCGGCAAAATTAATTAACAATTATCACTAGGATCGACTGTTTACCAAAAACATAGCCCCCCTACTACCTATGGGGGGTGCAACCTGCTCAGTGGCTGCAAATAAATAAACTAAATACAGTTAAATAGCCGCGGTAACTCTGACCGTGATAAAGTAGCATAATCACTTGTCACTTAATTAGTGAATGGAATGAATGGTTAAACGAATCCTACACTGTCTCAATAAGAAACCCTATAAAATTGGAATTGTAGTGAAGATACTACACTTAGATTGCAAGACGAAAAGACCCTATTGAGCTTTACTGGATACTTATAATTACAAGCTAAGATAGTAAATATATAAAAATATTAATTGTAAGTAAGACAGTTTGGTTGGGGCGACCACCTCTAAAATAGTAACAGAGGAGATCTAAAGGTATTATTTATGAATACATGCTTAACTGAAATAGCTATAGCTTTAACAGATATAAAACATAGGACATAGTGACCCGTTATATTAAACTTTATATATAACGACTACAGAAAAAGTTACCATAGGGATAACAGGGTAATATTTTCTAAGAGTTCTAATCGACGAAAATGTTTGCCACCTCGATGTTGAATTGTGATATCCTAGGGGTGCAGCAGCTCCTGAGGGTTGGTCTGTTCGACCATTAAAATCATACATGATTTGAGTTCATTCCGTCGTAAGACAGGAAGGTTTCTATCTACAATCTATAAGGCTAATAATATTTTTTAGTACGAAAGGAATTAAAATTATTGTTTACAAAACAAAATAAATACATGCTGATTGCATATAAGCGTATCATTTTAGCCCAACAATTATATAATACTATAAAAAAAGCAAGAATTACAAAAAATCAATATTTATTATCATTCACCATATACAAACATCCCTCTAATAAGGAAATAAACAATATTATAAAAAGCATAAGCAATAAAATTAAAGAAAAACCTTTCCTACAAATATTCATACAAGCAAATAAAAAATATTACACTCTACAACCCCTCACCCCCATAGATTTAAAAAAAGACAACCTAAAATCTCTCGTTACAAATTTATTGAAAAACAAACTTTCAATTTTCAACAACCAATACAATTTCTCAACAAACACAATAATACTATACTACAGATTAACCAAATAAAAATATCAGAAAGGAACAAAAAATAAAACCACAATCACTAAAACATTTAAAAAATTTAACCTCAAATACGACAACCCAATACAACTTAAAAACAAAACTTCCTAACTCTATCCCAACCCTATCAAATAAATTATTACAAAAATTCTCAAAAAGTATAAAGTGACCAATCACCCCCCCTGACACTTTAGTGACTCTTAGTGCCTCTTTAAAAGGAGGTAGTATATACCTTAATAAACTAAAAGGAAAGAGAACATTCACATATGATATAAACTCTTTATATCCCTTTTGCTTTATTAACAAAATACCTGTAGGAAAACCTAAAATTATAAATTTCCCTAAACTACAAAACTCCTATGGTTTTATTCTTGCCACCATTAAACCCCCCAACTTAATTTCGAACTGCTTACTACTACAACAAAACCATGAATCAATATCAAAAGGAATATTTTTTTCAGAAGAGTTAAAACAAGCAAAGAAACAAGGGTACCAGATAATTCCACACAAAGCTTATATATATAAATACACACATAATATCACACAAGATTTCATACTCCACATATATCAAAATAAAAAAAAGTTCCCAAGAATCACAAAACTTCTGTTGAATAGTTTATATGGAAAATTAGCAGAAAAACGAAACAACAATACACTACACCCCCTAACTATTATAGCTTCAGTAATTACATCGTATGCAAGAATATACATGCAAAATAAAATTAATAACCCTAATAACCCCCTTATATATTCTGATACTGACTCTTTAATGGTACAACACTCAATTAACAAAAACTTATCCCACCCACAGAAAATAGGATTAGCCAAAAACACCCTACAAAAAAACAACAATAAGAACGAATTATATATATCAAATATAATATTTCAAAAAAAAAAGGTATATAAATACACACATAATAATATTACCAAAAATAAAGGCAACAATTTAACTACCCACACCCCCAATTCTAATACACACATAACAATTAACAATAAACTTATAGCTATTATTCAACTTAAAAAGAGTTTTATAATTAACACAATTATAAAACTCATACCATTGATTTCAGTCTAGTCGGTCTAGAGTCAACTACTTAACTTTACCCTTACCTTAAATTAAGACTAATTACAATTATATAAATCGCTATTTTTGCATATGAGGAAATAGGTCATGTATGTTACCCTACCACCGGAACTCTCAACAAAACGTAAGACATAAAAGTGCCATTATATAATTT